TATATATTTACCGGGAACCCCATGCACAAATAGATGTACGATACAAAATGAATTTCACATAATTGCTTTGATAGAATACTTTGAACTTTTATTTTAATATATGCGTCCCGTTTCGTTTTTAATCCAAAGAAAGAGGATATATATTAATAAAATAAAGATCAAAGAAAGATCCAACCTCTCCTTAGAGAGAGGGGATGAATAATTTTTTTTTTATTTAAGGGTACTGTTGAAAAAAGAACAAACTCTAAAATAGTGTGATGGAATATTCGATTTTTTTTATACCTTAAGACTCAGTTTCTTTTTATCATACTTATTTCTTTTTGTTTTCCACAAAAATTAAATCATTAAAAAAGAGTACTTAACTCCTTCTTTTCTATTTTACTTCTATTCTTTGTTTGGGTTTGTAACCAATGGAAACGTAAGAGCGGTCAAATGATACGTCATCAGATGATTGTACAAGGAAGGCGGTAGGTTATAGAAAAAACAAGAATGAAGAATGAAAAAGAAGGATAAATTAAAATAAAAAAGAAAAGTAAAGGGGTTGGATCAGGAATCCAATTTTGGATTCGGTATGGATAAAAGATCTTCCTATGTTATACTATTCAATTCTCGACGATGAATTGATTTGATAGCTCAGATATTGTTATTCATGATATTGATCCGATTCAATATCATCAAGGTGTAATTCATCCCATTGAATTTACAGGCGAAAGATTTATCATCTCTATGGGATTAAATCCCGAGTTATTGCCAAATAAAAAAAAAACAATGAGATTATGGAAGTAAATATTCTCGCATTTATTGCTACTGCACTCTTCATTCTAGTTCCTACTGCTTTTTTACTTATAATATACGTAAAAACAGTCAGTCAAAGTGATTAATTTGAATCAAACTTGACTTCTTTTTTTAGTCAATGATTGAAGAAATAGAAGAAATCAAAAGGATTTTCATCTCACGTCTTAAATGAAATGAGCGGACTCGAATTAGCGGTATAGTATTCTATGAGATCCGATAGTATGGTAGAAAGATTCATATATTTCTTTCTACCATACTAGCTATTATTCTTATTGTAATTTATTGCAATGTAACAAGTTGTACTGTATAAAAATATATATAATATAGGCTTAATATAGATTAATCTACAATATGTATCTTTTTGATATATGTATTGATATATGTAATGTACATAGCATCCCAATTCGATTTCTTTGCTTCATCTATTTAATTTGTCTTGATTCCAATCAATCTAAAACAATCGAAAGGCAATTCTTAATAGTACGCTTCGAATTCCCAGATTTCTAATTATTTTCAATACGAATCCCTGTATCCATCGAAAGAATCAAATCCATGGGCGAAGGGAGTACGGCATACAGTATATTAATAAATGAAAATCGATTAATTTTCTTTTAGCATTCCGAAGAAGTAATTGATTGAGCAGTTAACAGATGATCCAAGAAGTTCTCTGGAAATTTCTTCAGATTTCAAAAAGGAATAATAAAACCCACCATTTTATTTAAACTCTTAAACCATGAAATGAGTCAATAAAGCCTAAGTATAGCATAAATAAGATTTCTAAACTAAAAAAACAAGTGGTAAAGTAAGTGCGCAATATGTGACTTGCCAAGGGAAGATCTTATTATCCGTAGTCTCTCCTTGGACAACCACTATGTATATGTTGTTTCCCATAGAAGGTACGTATCCACTTAATATAATAACAGAACGTTTTTCTCTTATCTTAATAAAAAGATAAAAAGGGAAAGAAAAACAAATCAAAATCAAATAAAAAGGAAAAAGGCTTTGCAAAACGATCTATAAAACAATCGATACAGTTTGATTCCTCGCCTCAATTAGTAGTACCTCTAGAGTCCACTTCTTCCCCATACTACGAGTGAAAGAGAAAATGTAAAGACTACCATTAAAGCAGCCCAAGCAAGACTTACTATATCCATGTAAATTATGTCCCCTATCTCTATGAAGGAATTATTCCATTATTGTTCACTAATAATAGTGGAATCACTGGCGTAGAGTCAAAAAGGGATTCGGACCCAACACCATTGATCAAAGGCTCTAATAAATCTGCTTATAACAAATTCTTCAAATTCTTATAGGATATTATTTTTCTAGTAGAATCGGAAAACGTTAAGCACAAGCAAAATACGCAGTGACTCATTTAGAAGTATCAGGAAAATCTTCCTAAGATGTAGGAATAATAAGACCTATTCTATCTTTTCTTGTCTTTATCTTTCGAAAAGGTATAAAAATATGAAAAATAGAATGTCAAGATAGATCGTTATCTATCCCATACTTTTATTTCCCATTTGATCTAATTCTTACTGTCTAAGGATTGTCTCTGTGAAACAATCGGAGGACCACCTATTCCATTCTTGACTAGGGTTTATTGAAAAGAAAGAATTTCTTTTTTCATTTCCATTTTAGAAAGCCAATTTTCCATCGAATTGTTATTGGATACCGAGGACTTAGAGACTCTCCTGAGTCTGTATAGAAAGTATCTTCAGCCCTTTCCACAACCACTAATTCGATTTTCCGTCGGGCTATCCAATCTAATTCAGGACCCGGTAATTAAACACTACATTAGTAGTGGAAGGGAATCAATAAATCTTTATATGAGAGACCTTCCACCACTATAATCTGTCCTTGAATCCTAGAGGCAAGGATTTAGAGCACTTTAGCTTTCGAGAGTCAAACTTCCAGATGTTTAGAACCAAGCAAGCAAGTCTCAAGAGTCCTTTTACTTTGTTTGCTTCTGCTGGGGAAAAACTCAGCGAGTTCTATTAGCAAAACGAAATAAGAGATTTCGAGTTTTTTCTTGATCAGGCGACACCCGGATTTGAACTGGGGAAAAAGGATTTGCAGTCCCCCGCCTTACCGCTCGGCCATGCCGCCAAAATGTATGATCTCCTACAAAATAGATGAAAAAAAAAGTCTCCCTTTGTTTGCGTCGGGTGGGGAATTCCTAAACTTCTTTTTTTATTGGACTTGCATCTTGAATCCCGTTTTCTTAAATTTAACCCTTGCCCGAAAAGAAAAAAATCCTTCGTTTTTTGGATTGGATCCATCCCTTCGGTTGTATGTATAGTATCTCAAAACCTAAATATTTACAAATTTTCCCTCTCTTTTTTATATTGATATTGAAAAATTGAAAAACCAAATGTGGTTTTTCAGTCACAAAAGCCAAAATTTAGGACAAATTGGAACCATTAACTATTAAATGTGACTGTAAATTCATGAACGATTCTTGGATTTGAATCCAAAATTGTCTTTTCTTAATCCTAATGATATAAGACAATCCAAATTGATATATAACTAATCAGTATTGATTCTTTTCCATAAAAAAAATCCTTCCCAATTTCTATTATAACATCAAATAGAAGTATATGTAAACCCCAGAACATAAATTGTTATACAAATATTTAATTGGATATCCTATCTATATATGATGCCTATAGAGAATTATCAATAAATTGTAGTGCTTCAATTTTTCATTCAATAGATGGAATAGAAAATGGAAATTTTGATATAGCATAGCACGCGCTGTCCCGAATAGAACTTCAATAAAGGAGGAAACATAGATAGCTATCTACACATGGTTAATAAATACAAACTTTATTACTCTATTACGCCCTTCGATCGTATTCTACTAAAAAAAGGTAAAAGTATCTCTCTTTTATGCGAATCATTTGTTGAACAATAGAATCCATGAAAAAGTTAAGTGCTCAAAAAAGATCAACTCTATATTTTTGATGATTATAATGTCTTTATATCATCGAACAGATTAAATACCGAATCCATTTATTTTTCTGGTACCCAATCGGATTAGAATATGTAATATCATAATAATGGTAGAAATGGAATAACTTTTTTTTTGATATTCTATCCAAAACTCCATAAGTCTAAGTGACATTTATTAATTCCTTTCGATTTTGTATCTGTTACAAATTCCAATTTGAATATAAAATTGTCTTTATTCCTCCGTTCATATGCATTTCATACATTCCATATATGGGGTGGGTCAAATTTCATGTGATTCAGTAAACAAAATAGAAATTCCATCATTGCTAAATCAATCCATATGATTTGATGAAGAATGGGTCAATAATGGAATTTTTTTGAGAAAAGGGAAATTCAAAATGCTCGGGGATGGAAATGAGGGAATGTCTACAGTACCTGGTTTTAATCAGATACAATTTGAAGGATTTTGTAGATTCATTGATCAGGGCTTAACAGAAGAACTTTATAAGTTTCCAAAAATTGAAGATACAGATCAAGAAATTGAATTTCAATTATTTGTGGAAACATATCAATTGGTAGAACCTTTGATAAAAGAAAGAGATGCTGTATATGAATCACTCACATATTCTTCTGAATTATATGTATCCGCGGGATTAATTTGGAAAACCAGTAGGGATATGCAAGAACAAACTCTTTTTATTGGAAACATTCCTTTAATGAATTCCCTGGGAACTTCTATAGTAAATGGAATATACAGAATTGTGATCAATCAAATATTGCAAAGTCCCGGTATCTATTACCGGTCAGAATTGGACCATAACGGAATTTCGGTCTATACCGGGACCATAATATCAGATTGGGGAGGAAGATTAGAATTAGAGATTGATCGAAAAGCAAGGATATGGGCTCGTGTGAGTAGGAAACAGAAAATATCTATTCTAGTTCTATCATCAGCTATGGGTTTGAATCTAAGAGAAATTTTAGAGAATGTTTGCTATCCTGAAATTTTCTTGTCTTTCCTGAATGATAAAGAGAAAAAAAAAATTGGGTCAAAAGAAAATGCCATTTTGGAGTTTTATCAACAATTTGCTTGTGTAGGCGGAGATCCGGTATTTTCTGAATCCTTATGTAAGGAATTACAAAAGAAATTCTTTCAACAAAGATGTGAATTAGGAAGGATTGGTCGACGAAATATGAATCGGAGACTAAATCTTGATATACCTCAGAACAATACATTTTTGTTACCGCGA